GGGAAGGGGCTGCCCTTTCAATCAATCTCCGGCCGCTCAGTGCTGCTATTGGTGCGAGTTGTAAGGAGTCTTGGTCTCGAGCCGAGCTGGGGCGTGATTTAATTCTCGTAACGGGAGTGAGTGCGCCGCAAGACCAGACAAGTGACTCCCTCGCCTCGCAGCGGCGACATCTGTCTTTTAAGTTAAGTCATTTCCTAAGATGGCTCCTCTTATTCTACGATAATCCAAGCAGCAGCTCCACGAGTCCGCTCGGAACCAGTCGATTCCTGAGCCTCTCCCCTCTCGGTTGGCGTTTGCCAGCCACTAGAGCAAGTAAGAGAACCTACAGTGAATGCACTTAAAGAACCGCAGATTTTGACCGGATTGTACACCTTTGTGTCTGGCTATGTATATGAATGTGCATAAAGAAGGGACGGGGCATCTCTCTCCCTTTTTATTTTTATTTTTTTTGGGGGGGAGAGGGAATAAGATGCAGCGGCACCTCACGAACTTCTTACTGGGGCAGCACCATCCTGTAGGCGCGAGTGTTTAGATGCACGTGTTTTGCCTGCGCAGTTAAGAGAAAAATTGTCCCCAAGGTAGTTTACTTGCTTACTTTAAAGAGTAAGGGAATAGGGGGGACGGATTTGCCCTTTCTCCAATAGAGTACTTATGCAAGGCATGACTCTATCGACAGACTCGATCACAAGCAGGGGTCCTTCAATCGATCTATCTACATAAGGATAGCTCATTCAATCTCCCCCCATTTAGTAGGGCAGGTCTTCGGGCGAGGAAAGATCTATCTTTATTGATAGGGCCATACGCGAAAGCCTAAGATCAACTCCATCCACCGGAGCAAGGATTTTAGCCATGCCCCCCTAGCTCATGTGGAAAGTCCGGGCTGTATGATAAAATAGAGGATCTAGGAAGCGAGCTAGGCCACCCGCCGGATCAGGGTTTCCATCCGAACTAGTGCCTTAAGCAGGAAGGAAGTTTCATTTAGTGGTATCGTATATAAGATCGCGGCTGCTTTTAGGAGTGATCTTGCCCTCTTTCAACAAACTTGCTTGCTATCCCAGTGCGTCTATCCTTAGTTTTCGTGTCTAGCTTGCTTGCTCACTTCCAGAACTGATCTAACTAGAAAGAAAATCTCTAACTGGTCCTAGAAAAAGTATTCCAATTACTGGCTTACAGGGCACTCTCCATGGCTAGAAGAGGGTTCCGGAAAGCCATTTGTTTCTTTCAGCACGCCTTTGTCCTCGGTACCAGCGAGGTGTCAGTACGACGAGAAAACCCTATTCATGGTTGGTTGACCCCTTCTTACTCCCTTCCTTGGCTACTTAGAAAACACCCTTTAGCGTAAGAGCTCTTGAAGAGGGACTGCATCTCGATCCGCTACTGCTACTCAAATTCCTTCTGCAGCTGGCGGTGCTGGTAGTCCTGATGCAGGGTAGCCGGGATACACAGGTAAGGGGGCGAAAGCAGTTCATCAAGTTCAGAATTCGAGATCTGTCCTTCCGCTTGCAAAGACGAGAATGGAATCCAGATCAGAGTAGATTCAATACAATAGAAGGGCTGAAAGAATGAAGAAATTCGTTGAAAAAAAGCCGACTACTTCAGAGATAGGATGATCACTAGCCCTCTTCTCTTTACCTCCTTCACTGGATTCAATACGGATTCCCCAGATCTGCCCTTCTACGTCCTCTCTTCTGAAAGATTCGGTGCATCGCCAGTTCCATCCCACTCCCATGCACTTCCCTTTCGAAAGATTGACGGGATTCTATCAAATTATCCGTTTTCGCCCCGATGCGGAAAGAAGTAAAATCAAAAGAAAGAAGAGTGGAAAACGGGTTATACTCTTTCATGTTCCCCTAGAGTTTTTAACTTCTACCGGTCTGAGTTATATAGCTAGTGCGGTCGCCTAGCATGTTGATAAGTTTCGTTTACTGCATCCAATAAAAGAATCCGATGAGTGTGCGGATGGGAATTGGATTACCATTCACGCTGAATTTGAGTGGACTCCTACAAGGTGTAAGGCGTGTGAGGGTTTTGGGCATTCAATTTCCTCATGTAGTCAATTGAAACCTTCTCCAAGCAAGTAAACCCGGCCATCATTTACCAGCTGGGTCTCTAGTCTTTCTCATGTATTCACTTTCTGCGAAATAGATCAACTACTGGGGACTATAGAGCACAACAGGCCCCTGTATGTCACAGGCACAAGTGATGGTGCAAAAGTTAACCGCATCCAGCTTGATTGACCCTGTGGGTTTTCAGTTAACCTGATGACGCTCAGGACACTCTGGAGCCAGGCTATAGACGTCCAGCACTTGGCCCCTGAAAAAAGAATAAAAAAAAAGGCTTAAATCAGCACAGTCAACAAGCTCTTGGATTAATTATCTCCCCCCGAATCTTATGAACTGGCTTGAGGATAATCCTTGTGGTTCTGGAGCTCATGTTGTCGGTAAGCGACGAGCGACTAAGAGCTCTTTCTCTCTCTCTTGTCGGTAAGCGGTGGGCGGCAGATCGTCGGAGGCTGCCCTTCCTGATGGTAATTTCTTACTTCATTGGGGCTCTTTTGATTCCGCAGTGATGAACATGTCTCTGAGAGACTTTTTTTTTCTGCAGCTTGGGAGAGGATCAACATTGGTCGTCCTCTTTTCAGCACAGATCCTCCTCCTCCTGCTGGTCTATTCCCCATTGGTCGAAAGTGGGCATACAGACTGGTGAAAGTCGGAGTAGAGCATGTAGCTCACTTTTTCAGAGGCAAGACCGGGTCGCGTCCCGACAGGTATTTCCTTTCTTATTTCCTTGTTAATTCTGTAGAGATTGAAAGAAACAGCATCATGACTTCCTGCTCTTCTCTTTTCAGGTGACTTGGCTTCCCTACCCCTTTCTTCGTCTTCAGATTTCTACCTCGAGTACCTTCCCTTGGCTGCTCCTTGACTACCATAAAGATAAAGCATTGGAACGGATATAGGTGGGCGACTTACGTACTATGTTGAACTTGACTCACTTTTCTCAGATTCTTCTTCGGACCCTGCTTGAACCACTAGAACAGTTCCGTGCATAGACTACTTGAAGCCTCCGCCTTGCCCATTGTCTCCTCTGTCCGAGCATCTGAGTCAACAGGATCGTATTCTGCAGAATCCATGGCTAAATCTTAACTCGAAGTTAACCCTGTTGAGGTTCTTTCCATCTCCATTTTCACCGATCCTTAGGTATGGTTGACTTGACTGATTAGGCTCACGGGCCTTAGCTTAGATTGGACAAGTAAACTTCCCTTAATAAAGGACATAGGCTCACCGACCGAAACCACTTTGACTGAGAGTGAAGGGGAAACCCCTAAAAGATGAACAAAGCGAGCTGAGCTGCCCATGCTTTACCCATCTGACCCGCTCCCTACTTCTCTACTTCGCGGGACTAACCAAAGAGACGAGGAACTTGCACCGAAGAACAACAATACGGTCTACCGGACTGAGACCGACAGACTGCTATCAAGCGGGAGAGAAGGTTGCTCCAGATGAGAGTTGGTCGTGTATATTGCTTTCTCGCCTAACTACAGGTAAGATTCACTACCTCTTCTATCAATATAGCTAGTAGAAAGCCTATTCCTTTCCGAAACTGTACGGTACGATTACGATGGTGGATTACTTATTCCGATCTACATCTCCTCGTGCTCGCCTCTGCCTTGCCTGCGGATGATGCCTTTCACCACTTCTTCCTACTCATATTCAATATTCTTTTTTGGCTCTTACTTTCTTTTGAGCCGAGACTGTCTTTGTTGAGCTCTACGCCTTTGCCTTTGCCCACGAATTGCGCCTAGAACAGGGGAAAAAAAGAACATAATTACATTATCCCTTCGACGACTGAGCCGGGGCTTGCCCCTTTCATTTCACATGGAATTGATCGCCTATTTAAAGTAATATAATATTCCATATTACCCTCGCTGACAACGTACCTATCTTAGAAATTCCTCCTATATTTACTGGATCTTGGGTAACTTAGACTGAGATTGGAACTTGATTTGATCATTCGCTCCTCATTCTTAACGAGATGAGCTCATTCATTCCTTGCGCTTAGTTACCTTAATTCATTCCTCCACGGAGAGAGGCTCTATGAAAGAAGAGAATACGGAGCAACCTTCGCCTGAGACGGGGCTTCCTTAGAGTGGACAGAGACTGTGATCCTAGCTTTCTGACTGGGAGCTCCTAGTAAAGAGAAAGAGATAGTTATGCCATTTTGACGATATTTCATGTACGCTTCGCTTACCTTTCACTCCTGAACCCACCTTCGTCTTCCTGGAGAGGAGTTTGTTTTATAACTATATTGGGTAGCCCGCTTTTCAATTGAATCAACATCAATAGGACCGTGCCCAGCATAAGATTCTTCTTCTGCGTCTAATCCCTTTTATAATCTTTCAGTTTCTGCCCCCATAACTGATACAGGTGAGCGGCGTACCTAGCCTGTCACACTACGGACCTCTCGTTCTTGCCTGGTGAACCCCAATCTTCATCTCCTCTTCCCCTTCTGTTCAATCCCCGTGGTGAACACAACACTAGAAGAGTCAGCAATCGGGTCTTTCGTAGAAACCCCTGCCTGAATGAACACTGCTATCTCGCCTTCTGATCTTTCTTAAGAGATTTTCCTAATTTCTTTCCTACTTCTGTCTATTCGCTTCTACCGGGAGGATTTCCCTGATTGGCTCTCTTGCCTGGAATGACTTCCCTCAGTCCCGTCCCTACTTCTTCTCATGCCACTAATTGATTTCCACTTCTGAACTCCCACGTATTCAATCGATTCTGTTTCATGGCTCGCTGGTCGGAGAGAGTCCACTTCTTCCATTGATTGGGACTTGACTACTTCAGGTGGATCCGATCCTCTTCTTTCTATTTAGGGTGGATCCCTTTCTATTGATTGCAGCTCGTGAGCAAACTACCTATCTATATTACCATTCTAACCTGTCTTTGCTGAACCGTTGTAATATTCCATATTACCCTAGCTCACAGGTTCTCCTTCTTAATTACATCATCCCTAACTCACAGGTTATCCTTCTATGATACATTGGATTTATTGGATTCGAAGTTCGGTTCGACTGAGCGAGCTTTCTTTTCACTTGGGCTTCGAAGAAAAAGAAAGCTTAATAGAGATTCTCCTCTTCGGATGGAGTAAGAGGCTCCTACTACAATATTACATATTGCCTACTTTACGGGTTACGGGTGAGCTACGAGCAGGCTTGATACCACTCCTTCGGACCCTTCGGACTCCAGCGCTTAGAAGAATCCTTATTAAACTCTTATTACATAGATCCTTCCCTTGAGCAACAAGCAAATTCCCTGACTAAAGAAAGAACTGAGACTAAAAAAAAATATTATACCAACGCTTCCCTTTTTCTTTGTAAGTAAACTTCCATCTTCTAAAGGGAGAGTAAACTCACCTTAGCAGTTTGATTATCCATTTTATTCCCCTGAGATTGAAGTTGCTACTGTACCTGTCTTTGAAGAATGCTTCGAACCCGGCCTAAACGCTTCCTGAGACTCAACCCTACTTCGGCTTCGAGGGACTTCCCTTGTGCTGACTTCTCTCACGTCAGACTGATGCCGGCTTTCTCAAATCAATCGGTAGAAATTAAAAAACCAATTGGATAAAATCAAGATCCCTTGGTCAATGTCATTAGGGTCTCTAAAGGAGAATGCCCTATCGGGCTTTCACGCAGCAGGTTCGGAAGATCGGGCTTGAAAAGCCGCACGATGGCTTTGACTCGCCTTTGGAAAGATGACTTCGAAAGCTCAAGCTTTCCGTTCTCCTATCCTATGATGGCACTCCAAAATAGGGTTCTTTTGAGCCCTGAGAAAGTATTAGTCGCCGTAGTGTGAGAAGTGGAATGATTGGAGAGTGTGAGAAGTTGGCAATTTTGAGTCTCTTTCTTAGATGTGTATATGCGGGTGGGGTGCCACCGCAAGGCTTTAGCCCAAGACTTATTGGAAAGGTAATGAACTATGAGGCGGTGTTGACCCTGCAATAGCTCCCTACCTATACCGCTGCCGGTGCTTTATCAGATGCCGAGCCCACTAGTTCGATGCATCAAACCGCTACCTCTCCCACCCCTTCCTCCGATGCCGGCTATCGATCTGGAGAAGCTGCAGGAAATACAATTTTGAGTGCTGTCAGCTCATATAGATTTCCATCTGTACCTAGATTCGCCACTGGCTTCTCACTCGTGGCAAGGCTTTTGATCGTAAGTAGAAGCAGGGCCGGACGAGGCTAAGGCTAACTTCCCTCCCCCGACCAATCGGACGTCCGGGAGAGCGAGGCGTCGTGTATATTCATTCGATTCCGATCAGCAACTGAGTGAATCCGTCTCCATTGGCTAAAGTTCGCGAAGTAGAAGCAATGTTCATATGAAATTCTTCCGGGCATACGGAGATAAAATCATTTCTGGCGGTCGGGCAGAGATCTATTTTCTGTAGCGGGAGGAAAGCCCTTACTAGATAGGGCAATCCGAGGCATCGGTTTACGACATCGGCATAAAAGGGAAACGGGAAGGTTTGATAAAGGGTAGTAGGTGTAGGTCTTTCCAGCCGTATTCATTAATGCAATGGAACTCCAAAACTTGAAGAACTGGCCTTGGTTGTACCTTAATTACCTTGGTGCCCAAAGAATCCTCTTACTATGATGCAGTTTAGACCCATTAGTTGCACCCTTTAACAAGGTTATTACCAAGCCAGTGGTGAATCGTTTGAGGCCTTTGATGAAGAAGTTAATCAGCCCCCGCCAGGTAGGCATATAAGTGAGAATATTCTTATTGCTCAGGAGGTTTTTCGATACCAAAGGGTCTACCCACGACGCATCTCCCTAATTGCATCTCTACGCAAGGGCTGGTCGAGCCTTTATTCAATTCATTCAATTTCATTGGCCGGTGTAGCGTTGGTCCAACCTAATACTCATTTCGGATGTTCCCGCCCATTCCCTCCCTCTCTCGGTTGGGGAGAACGCTCCTCCCTCCTCTTTGTCTAGTTGGTCCCGCGAATTCATCCGCTTTCAGTGAATGAGCTCGGTTCCTACGATTGGAGATTCCACCGGGGATGATAACACAACAGATTGATTTCGCGACGGATAAGGGAATGGTTTCTCTGAGGGCTTCGTGCGCCATGCCCGTCCGAACGGATCGGTGATGGTAACAAGACCCCCAGGAGCGATGGTAATGGTCCATGGTTCCGTAAATTCCACTCGATCCTTCCCAAGATGATCAATAATGAGGATTTCGACCCCGAATAGATACACATCTACGCCCAGCCTCGGGAAAGCCCTTCTTAGGCCTTATTCAACGCTTGAATGCGCAAGGCCGAAACTCAAGGCGGGGCAGATAACCTTCTAACTGAGGCCAGGAGATATTCTATTTTTAGGATTTCGAGCTAGCTCCCAATCATGCCTTCCCAGATAAAGATGCATTCTGTGTTGTTCTGGTCCGGAAGAAGAGGCTTGGATCAGCAGAACTGGCATCTGTCCGCCGGATCGATAGCAGTGTGAGGGTGTTCGTAGATCAGAGCTCAGAAGATGATCGCCCGGAAAGTCTCTTTCGTCGAATTCACCTCTCCCACGCCCAATCCTAGACTAGAACAGGAACGAATCTTTCAATTGCAGTCGACCACAAGATAAAGAAGCCGATTGAAGCAAGCATTAGTAGTATCCCTTCCTTCGTTGTGGATCCTTCTCCCTTTCTTATTTATAATAACTCTTTGGCTACCAACTAAAAGAGTAAATAGGTGGTAAGATATGGAGGTTTTTATCTCTCTTAGAGCTTTGAACTGACCGGCCTATGATCATTTAGGGAGAATTTATATATATAGCAGGTGCGCTTGTTTGTGTCCAATCCGGAGGTGATGACCGCCGGAAGGAAGGAGCTAGAAGCGAAAAAAAGTATACACGGGAGGTTTGGACTGCTTCATCTTGATTTTGAACATGGAATTTCCTCTTCTGAGGTAGCAGAAAGGCGAGAAAGACTAATCTTCGAATTCCGCTTGAAAACTAGTCCCGTCCTTGCTTTTCTAAGAAGTTACTATCCCCTCGGGCAAGCATAAGATAAGATTTGTATGAAAGAGATTTCGTTTCACCGTTTGACTCTGAAGCTTGATTTCACACTGACAGGTTTGAAGGAAATTTAATTCACTAACCCTTTCTTACTCCCAATACTTCATCACCTGCGACAGCAGGGACGGATACAGGTACTCGCTTACTTGATTGGCTCAAAACCTTACCGCCTGAAAATCGATATTTCGTAGCAGGATTAGAAGAGAAGGTAGTTTGGTGTTAAGGACCCACCCTCCAATTCATATTATTTATTCCCCCCAAGCCGGTTCATCTTTGCTTCCTTGCATGCCGCTTTGTTAACAACCGGCGAGACTCTCCTTCTCAAGCCAACCCCAGGTCGGGACGAGACTTTCTTTGAGCTACTAGGGAGCTACTTTCTACCCTAGATCTTCTCATTGCGTTCAAAGGAATGCTTAATCCCTCTACAACCGCCTAGAATTCGTGAAAAAATTACTTTATTCGCTTATCCAGTTTGCGTTCTACTCCAGCTTTCCTGGCTAACTACTAAGCTTTCCAGGTTCGCTACTCTAGTTGAACTCGGGTTTCCCTACAAAGTCTTTCTTAATTGGCCCTTACCTGCCCTGCCCGTACTATTACTAGATTGAGCACCAGAACCGAACTAAGGCTCGTTCCATTATAAATTTATCCTAAATTGAAAGCAATGCGGATTAGCACAGAAAGCCTGGCAGGAAGTATTTTATTTGAAGAATTGAACAAAACTAAAATTTCTGTAAATCATTAAAACGGGACTTTCTTTAAAGAAAAAAGGTCTCTAAGGCTGGTTCAAAGCCCTATTTTAGATAGGAAAAATCCCATTTAATTCGGGTTTTATATTCTGAAATTCCTTATCCCCACTGAGGGAAGTAGCTAACCTAACTTCATATGGATTAGTAAGGATCAACTGGGAATAAAACTCAACGTTGCGAGCTCCAAAAGTGATCCTGGAAGGCCCACGGGTAAGCAAAGATTCGAATTCGAGATTGGCAGAGAAACGGCCCGTGCGAGCACGAACCAAAGGAAGGTGCCAAGCCGAAGTGTACAAATCTCATAGGTCAATATCTGCTCAGTCTCTGTTAGCAGCTTCAGTAGGATTCAGGTCTTTTCTTTCTTTCCTGCGAGTGTTGAAGTGGGGAAGTCCGGATCAATCCGTCGAAAGAGAAGCCATCTCAGTCTAAATGGAAGTAGACCAAGTAGTTTCATAGGAAGAAATGTGAAAGTAGGGGCTGCTAAGCGCCCAGACCCAGAATTCATTGAAAATGGAGTTCTTGGTACCGGTCAAGCAGAAATAATATGAATAGCGAGCCAGCACTATATTTATAGATTGGAAAGAAGGGACTCTCCAAAGAGAGTCCCGAGCGGAATGAAGTTGTGCTAAATGAACGAGTTGTCCAAAATGCCCCTTGTTAGCTGTCGCAGGAAGTGGTGAGGGCTCAGGAAGTGAAGCAAGCTCGACCAAAGGACAAGTCATGGTCTAAGTCCCTATCTTCCTGTTAGCAGAGGAAGTAAAGTTCTACTTTTTTTATATTGATCAGCAAAGCAGAATTACAAGATGTGGGAGAGAAAAATAAAGTAAGAAAGAAAGGGGAAGGAAAATTTGATTAGCTATAGAGAGCAGACATGATCAATAGTTACGATACGAACAGAGAAGGAACTGCAAATGGACAGAATCCGGTCTTCTCACTTTCCTTCATTCCTGCTGCACATTCATATGTTGTTCTCAGATGTGGCACTTTCGGACCGGACTAGAAGCGGCTGCAGATGGACCATCATCCGATGTGGGACTTATGCCTTTCCGATCGGATTAATGAGACTCGGATGCTATCGACAATGAGTATACAGAATTTTCATTGTACAGCTGTCAAAAGCTAGAAGGGATAATAGGCGTAGATCTGAGTAAGCAATCCTCGCTAGGAAGACTAACATTAGCAGTCGTTAGGCCTCAAAGAAATCCCACAAAAAGTTATCTACGACTTCAATGATTTTTGTCCTAAAAAAGCATACTCTTTTAGGGAGATGACGCCCTCTCTTACTTCTATATATTAACATTTCTTTCTTCCGGCTTAGCCGAACTACTTACCTCGGGTCAGGAGAGTCACCATTACTGCAGCTTTTACTCTGTTGGGTAGAAAGGACACGGGGATGAAAGTAAGAGTGATTGACCGGACTTCATTTCAAAGGAAAGTTCTTTAAATTCTGACTAGATAGACACCTACCTTCATTCCATACCAAAAAAGGTAGACAAGACTGCTCTATCGGTTAGGACTAGAACTCCAAGCTCCTAAACTTCTAACTCATAGCTTTACTTTAGGCACTCTAGCTATAAGCTTTTTTCTGCTATTGCATTTTAAAAGAGATTACCTTGGGACAGGAGATTATGCGTTTCCGTTAGCTTTTTGCCCAGTTGAAATAACAACTGCTCTTTCCTCCTGATCTGATGGATTGACCTCGCCAGCTCGCTTTTCAAACTCAAATCAAAGCTTTAATAAAAACGTACTTTTAAACCTATTAAAAACGAAAACGAAAGAAGCCCGCATCCCCACTTTTCTTTCCCACCTTCTCTCTTGGATGTTTCTCACTCTAGGAGTCAGCATCAGTTATAGAAGATCTTTCTTCTTTTAAGGACCCGGAACTCAACAGAATCAAGGATGGTAGCTGACTAGCACTCACAAGAAGGCACTGATGTGATGAGTTTCTTGATTTACTAGTCAAGAGATTCTCCGGAGGGCTATTACTAAAGATTCCAGAAGGAATTTCCTAATCACAAGTGGTACGGTCCCAATGAAAGTGTCTCTTAGCTGGTTTACAGGCTTCGGAAAAAGGAAGAAAATAACAAGCACTGTCATAACTCCAAGAGTGAATTGCCGTAACTGCTCAGGATGTTCTTTGTCGAGTTGGGCATTCATTGATTTAGGATTGGATTTTTTCCTTAATAACTTAGAGTGGCAGAGATTGCCGGGTTAATGCGTTAAAATATATGACTATGTTTATACGAAATTTAATAAAATTAAATAAAGGGTATCATAATCGGAAGAGTCTAATGCCTTCCTATCCTTAAGGGCAGTCCTTGCGGAAGTTGGTGCTTAGCTTAGCCGTCCAATCGTGAAGTGAAGTTATCATAAGCGGATTTAGGGCTGGCTTCTTCCTGAGCTCTAGTTCAGTTCCTCGGATTGAGATAGAGAGCCTACCGACCCCTTCCCTTACTCAATAGGACTGGCTATAGAAAAAGTTAATATAGATAAAGTAAGGTGTGAATGATTGTCTTGTCTAAGGCTGACCGTACCTAGTGCTTTGCTTAGTTAGTCGTTTACCTTTGCTTTGGAAAGCGGTTCGGAAGCAGCTCTTATAAAAGGGGCACTTACTTTCATTCCTGAAGGCTATCCTAATTTAGGCCTCTCCCTCAAAGGGTTCACCTCGTCATTAGGTAGAGACGCCAGCAGAATATTCAATCATGAACCTAGTCCGTTGGATATCTTTCCCAGTACAATCCAATCTGCCTCGATAGAACAGAGCCTACTATCCCCAAGCCCTTGTATAGTAGGCTACACCAAGCATAGCCTTGCCTATTGATGAGGTTTTTTCCTCACGGGGCAGGAAACCTATCCTAAACCATTGACGTCTAAAAGACAAGTTCTTTTGTCAAAAAAGGATCACACTCTGGCTAAGAGGAATTACTCCATTTCCCTTTCTTCTTGTTCTTGGGCAAATGTGCGTATTATCTATGATTGGTATCCCAATAGTCAAGATCTTATACCAACCTTTAGAAAGAGGAGTGAGAACGCTCGCCCATAGGACGAAACGAGCAGGTCGGGCAAAGGCTGATGCCAGCACTGGTCCTCCTACTTTACTATCCTAATCCGACCAGTTTTCAAGCTTTAACAAGCCTCTTTCTCTCCCCTGTTGAAGTAGCTTTTTTGTTATCTATTTTTATATATCTTTCCCCTTGCGATCCAATTAAAGTCTCCTTGCATGTAAGTTTCGTCCAGTTCCCTCTCAGCTCTTTCCCGTAAAAATGGATAATATTTTTTTGGGTAGTGTAGAATATAAAAATATAAGTATAGGCTTTCTTCCAATATAAACTCTCCGGGCAAGAGTAATATAAGGCAAGTAAGTTATAGGTGTAAAGCCAACAAGTCTCTTTTACACTTGAAAAGATGACTGACAATACCTATCCTTCGCCCTCTTCTTGTTCAGTAGAGTCATTTTCATCCCCCTTTACGCGAGTTATAGTGCCCTGTAATCGAGTTGGATTCCCTTTTTGTTCCATTCTTCCTATTGGCTGAGTAGTTTAAAGTGTAAATTGCAAACAAAATAGCTAACAAGTCAGTGTAAGAAAGAGAGTGAGTGGGATAATCAATAGAAAATATCCATTCATTCGGACTCCCAGTAAGAAAACGTATTCATATTGCTTTATATTGGGCCATAGCTAGCAACTCACCGTACCAAGCGCGTTCACCCCGGAAGGATACCCTTTGTCTATGTCAGCCAAACCAGATGGGACGAGACTAGTCCGGTCAAGAGATAGAAGATGATCATCTAGCTATAGCTCTTATTATCTTAGTTGCTTTTTAGTCTTCACATGAAAGGTGCTATTAACTAGAAATAAGATCAGTACAAGCAAGACTTTCATTTTCCTATTGTTATCCCAAGAGCACATTCTATTTGAGAATAGTTAGTAAGACTAATTCGAGTAAGCAAGTCCAGTGCTATCGGTTACAAGTGCCTCTTTCGCCGTCACCCATGGTACCAGTTCATATTTGGTTACCCGAAGCTCATATAGAGAATAGAACTTGAACGAGGCCTTCCCGACTTTACCGTCTCAAGCAAGCCTGAACGACCTTACTGTCTCAACCCTGACTGACGACTAGCTTTACTTGATAGAGTTGCCTTCCATGCCCGGTTAAGTTCGCCCTTAGGGGAAAAAGCCTTTCCTTGCCTTACCGGACAGTAAGAATTTAATTGCCTTGAAAACAAAACAGAAGTACTACTTTGGATACGCTATGATTCGCATCTCTCATTAAACTTTTATAATACAATCTATGTCCTACTCTTTTAGTTTTAGCTTTCTTCATTGAGTAAAAGGAAATTAGCCTTTCAAACAGAAGGCATATGATAGCTCATTCCCGGACTTATTTATATCGTAAGAGAGAGAGAGAACCTCCTATGCCCAAAGACTCCCATGCTTTCCGTTGGTCAACAACCAACCACAACTCACTATAATTCTTCACTACTCGTACAGGAAGGTAAGAAAAACTTGCTTTTCTGGAGGGAATCAAAATGACGTAAATCCCAATTTTATGACCCAGGAACAGATTTTGCTATTACAAGTAGAAATAGAATTACAACTCGAAAAGGAAAAGCAACTAGAAAAGGAAAAGCTATTAAAACTAGAAAAGCTATTAAAATTACAACTAGAAAAGGAATTAAAAGTAGAAATAGAATTACAACTCGAAAAGGAAAAGCTATTAAAATTACAAGTAGAAAAGGAAAAGCTATTAAAATCGCTTGAGTCGCTGCCTTGTGAAAGAAAACATCATATGTAAGTAAGTAGCATCTCGAATAGAAATATCCCTTCCAAATATCTAATATAAAGTTAGATTTCTATTCAAAAATAATAAATAGAAATTGCGTAGCGTAAGAGAAGAAAATGCCCAAAAGTCCCATGTTTTTCTTGGTTGGAAAAGCCCAACCGGCGACTTCCGTCTTCCTGAATTGGGAGAGCAAGAACAAGTCTCTCTTCTTTTTTTTGGGGGGGGGCGGAGCAGTTAAAGAATGAACCAACCCAAATGATTGTTCTAGAATGGCTATTCCTCACAATTGTTCCTTGTGATGCAGCGGAACCATGGCAATTAGGATTTCAAGACGCAGCAACACCTATGATGCAAGGAATAATGGACTTACATCACGATATCTTTTTCTTCCTCATTCTGATTTTGGTTTTCGTATCACGGATCTTGGTTCGCGCTTTATGGCATTTCCACTATAAAAAAAATCCAATCCCGCAAAGGATTGTTCATGGAACTACTATCGAGATTCTTCGGACCATATTTCCTAGTATCATCCTGATGTTCATTGCTATACCATCATTTGCTCTGTTATACTCAATGGACGAGGTAGTAGTAGATCCGGCCATTACTATCAAAGCTATTGGACATCAATGGTATCGGACTTACGAGTATTCAGACTATAACAGTTCCGATGAACAGTCACTCACTTTTGACAGTTATACGATTCCAGAAGATGATCTAGAATTGGGTCAATCACGTTTATTAGAAGTGGACAATAGAGTGGTTGTACCGGACAAAACTCATATACGTATTATTGTAACACCTGCTGATGTACCTCATAGTTGGGCTGTACCTTCGTCAGGTGTCAAATGTGATGCTGTACCTGGTCGTTTAAATCAGATCTCTATTTCGGTACAGCGAGAGGGAGTTTACTATGGTCAGTGCAGTGAGATTTGTGGAACTAATCATGCCTTTACGCCTATCGTCGTAGAAGCTGTTCCTAGGAAAGATTATGGTTCTCGGGTATCCAATCAATTAATCCCCCAAACCGGGGAAGCTTAAGCGTAAATGAAAGAGTAGGGTGAGGGATAAGGGGGGAAGCCACTAAATTGAAGGCTTCGCTCGCTCGCTCTAACGTTCGTTTAGTAAACAGCGAGTGGAGTGCATAAGCCCCTTTAGAGATAGGGGCGAGTACTACACGAGCTCGTAAGTAAAGTACGGAACGAGCCTTGTCTACGAAGCAGAGCGGCCTCGTCTTGCTTGCTTCTGGCGAAGCTTCTAGCACTAGATAATAGGCATTCTAGTATGGCAGGAATACTACTTTATAGGCCGACCACTACATAGGAGCGATATCGAAGCCAAGCCGTATAAAGGCGAGCAGCCCTTATAGCAATAGCAAACGGCCTACTTATAGCCCTCTTTTTTCCCCGGAAAATACAGTTTTTTCGGGTGTCTCAGAGCGCGGTGAACACGGGTTCTGACAATAAATACGGTGTTTCTGGCCCCTGGATCTATGTTGCCCCGGAGGTTACGAAGTAAAGGCTGCGCATGAATGGATGATTGGTCCGTCGCCGATCCTGATTTGGATAGGGTGATTTAGTTCAGATTGAAATCGAAGCTTGGGTCGTGAATGAAAGTAGAAGGCGCCAAAGGCGAGGTAAGAGTGCGAGACGCCGTTTATTTAGTTAGCGAGATGGAAGAATCTAATGGGTTTGTTTCTTCACTTCGTTCCTCCCGTTGATCAAACTAGGCAAGATGTACCAACCGGGGAGACTGGCCCATCGCTTAGCGAGTAGGCTCGGTTTAGCTTAATGAAATGGAGATTTTTCCAACAAGAGGCACGCAGTAGCTCAACCTTGGGAAGAGGCACACACAAGGTTACCATGGATTTGCGAGTGAACCAACCGCGCTTGCTATCAAAAGAAAGAATGATTCGAATCAGGGAATCGGCACGGCCCGAACCCCTAATTCTTCATGAGATGTCTTTGGCCCGAGCCCAAACATGGATTAAGGCTATCCGACCTCACAAAGATTGCTTCATTTTCACAAATATAGATTCTCGAGGAGGCTATGGAAGATCCAGATAGCTTCGTATTGCCTGAATCTGAGCCGGGGTGGGTGATGCAATTGTTCTTGATTGGCCGTGTATGTATGCCACTTTGTGGTCCCTCTTTATTCTGGCTGAGCGGCGGTTATCTGGGGGCTCTGGGCTTCCCCTAATAGCCTGTGGTCTGTTGGCTCCTCTTAGTCCCTCAAGTAACTTTCGTACCTTGTAGCGGTTTCTTCTAAGGCTGTTTTGCCAACACCACCAATTGAAAGAGAGTCAGCCAGAGATGGTGATTACTTGGCTAAGGTTCTGAAAGAAAGACCATTGCCCTCTAGTTATTAGCCTTGTTTCTGACAAAATTCCTGATCCTAGGCTCAAACCGTTTAGGTTTTTTTTCTATGTGGACCAAGCATGATAATTTTAAGCAGGTTGTTGATGAGGAGTGGAATGATTCTGACTTGGACATTGTGTCCAAGTTGAGTAATTTGTCTGGGAAGCTGTATGAATAGAATAAATGCGTTTTTGGTCCATAGAAAGAAGAGGATTTTGGCCAGAATGCAAGGGATGGCTCTTTGTAGAAGATATTCTCCTTTCTTAATTCAACTAGAGCATAATTATCAGAAGGAGTATGAAATTTTTCTGGATCAGGAGAACTTGTTTTGGAAACAGAAGTCCTTGGTTACAAGGTGGGGACAGAAATACAAAGTTCTTTCACATTTCCACTCTTTTAAGGAGAAGAAGAAACAAGATTGAAAGGTTGAAGACTAGTGATGGAATTTGGGTTAATGATAAGGAGGCTATCAATAACTTAGCTGTGGAATACTTTACCTTTTTCTTGAGCTTAATTCTGATTCCATGGTTGTGGATTTACCTAGATTATTTCCTGTCATTGAGCCTGTTGATCTGAGGTAGGAATGTGTCTGAAGAAGAAATTAAAGATGCTCTATTCTCTATTGGCCCACTCAAAGCCCCAGGGCCTGATGGGTACCCTGCTACTTTCTTCCATAACTGCTGGAATAGTTGTAAGGAGGACATTATCAAGCTGGTTTTGAGCTGTTTCTCTTCCGGAGACTCTCAATGACACAATTATTGCCTTGGTTCCCAAAGTTCCCAGTCCAATGTCCATGCAGACCTATTAGCTTGTGTAATACTGTTTACAAAGTGATTTCTAAAAAAATTGTTAGCAGATTAAGGCCTTTGATGAGCCATCTTGTGAGTCCCAATCAGGCTAGCTTTGTGCCTGGGAGATTAGTCAGTCGGGTCAATCAGTAGTGGTGGAATTGTCCACACCACAGGAGCAGAATGAGAAACTGCTCAGCCAGCACAGCCCGCCGCACACGAAAGCAGCAAAGGAAGAGCGAGCGCGCTACGTACGCGAGCAGCACGCTACGCTAGAACGTTATGTACAACGCAGAGAATGAACGCGAAGGCTCCAGCCCCGTGGCATCGGGTTCGCTTGCATATCTATCGCCCCCTCGATCGCTTTAAAGCGCGTGCTCCCATAACGCTTGACCCCTTTATTCATGAAAGAAAGTGAGTCGAATTCGCTCTTCTCTTCTCTGCTGGATTAGCCTCATTGGATGCCGCAACCCATGCTTCAATCTGGTCAAGGCATTGGCATTGTTAACCAAAGACTGAACCGAACCGAGCTCTGTTGCGTCAAACTGACGCTATTCCAACCGCTTACAAACACTAATAGGTAGCTTTACTGACTGCATAGTATATATAGGAATGGAAGATGTCACTGATTGAATCAGAGTAGCTCTCCCAGCCAAAGATAAAGATTCGGCTTTCCAAGCAGCAAGCCTTTTTTGGCTTTTCTCAATAATCTCCTTGTAGGTGGACTTGGTGACTCGAGAATGGATGAGGGGCACCCCAGAAGAAAGATTTCCCTATCACCCGGATGAAATGATAGGAGGGGATTCTGTTCGCTCGATTGAGCGGCGCCTTTTGGAGAAATTGAATTCTCCCACAGCCGCGGACATCTACTTCGCCCATATAAAGGCCCAAGATCTTTTCGAGATCAAGGTCGAAATTGTCCGACATATGGCAGGCCTTGATCCGGAAGGGGATTGGCTGGGGCGCGGGGCTCGGGCCCTCGACAATCCGCGTACCGCCACGGGAGAACCCTCCTTAGAGCAACTCTATGCCCTTCTGGAGGACCTAAACCGGGGCGGAGTCCAATCAAAGACCTTTTCTTCCTTAAAGAATAAGGTCTTAAGCAAGGGAGAGGAGGTTGGCGACGACAACAGCATGTCGTAGAAGGAAAATTTGGTGTCTTTCTGGTCAGTAATGGAAGCAATCGTCCCCAAAAAGGCCTCCGAGAAAGGGGCGCCAACTCACTAGTTTTAGCTCGGATTCTGCGGCTATAATAACATCATAGCCGATCCAATTCAATAGCTTAGGTTCGATCCACTAGCAGACAAAGAATTATGTAAGAAAGAGAGGCGTGATGTATCGCGCAGTCTCCCAGCATCAATTGCAAGTGATATGTGTGTGCCCCCCGTTGTTGAAGTCTCTTGCGGGTATTGTTTGATCTCTGGCTGTGACTCCTTCTTTCTCCCACGCTTTCCGTTGGTCAACAACCAACCACAACTCACTATAATTCTTCACTAATCCTACAGGCTTGACGGAGTTAAGCTGTCTGGAGGGAATTTTTTTGTATCAATCTATATCTATATGTTTAGACGAATCCTTTCGTTTGATGAACCCTATCTTCAATCAAGTTCCAGCGACAATATCGCTTTTCTTGAGTCCCTTTTGAATGATTTGACCATAAGCGGAGTACAAGGTGAAGCCTATACGGAGGCTCTGGAGCTAGCGGGGCTGGTCCCCAGCCCACTTGAGCAATTTGCCATTCTCCCATTGATTCCTATGAATATAGGAAACTTGTATTTCTCATTCACAAATCCTTCTTTGTTTATGCTGCTAACTCTCAGTTTGGTCCTACTTCTGGTTCATTTTGTTACTAAAAACGGAGGAGGAAACTCAGTACCAAATGCTTGGCAATCCTCGGTAGAGCTTATTTATGATTTCGTGCTGAACCTGGTAAACGAACAAATGGGTGGTCTTTCCGGAAATGTTAAACAAAAGTTTTTCCCTCGCATCTCGGTCACTTTTACTTTTTTGTTATTTCGTAATCCCCAGGGTATGATACCTTATAGCTTCACAGTTACAAGTCATTTTCTCATTACTTTGGGTCTCTCATTTTCTATTTTTATTGGCATTACTATAGTGGGATTTCAAAGAAATGGGCTTCATTTTTTAAGCATCTCATTACCCGCAGGAGTCCCACTGGCGTTAGCACCCTTTTTAGTACTCCTTGAGCTAATTCCTCATTGTTTTCGCGCATTAAGCTCAGGAATACGTTTATTTGCTAATATGATGGCCGGTCATAGTTCAGTAAAGATTTTAAGTGGGTTCGCTTGGACTATGCTATGTATGAATGATCTTTTATTTTTTATAGGAGATCCTGGTCCTTTATTTATAGTTCTTGCATTAACCGGTCCGGAATTAGGTGTAGCTATATCACAAGCTCATGTTTCTACGATCTCAATCTGTATTTACTTGAATGATGCTACAAATCTCCATCAAAGCGGTTATTTATTTATAATTGAACAAAAGCGAGGTTCTGAAAGAAAGAAGGTCTACTTCTTTTTGAGAGTTGAAAAAGCACTCAAGGAAACCGTTAAGTAAAAGAAGAAAAGGTAGACGACTCCTACTAAGAACCTAACAGAACAAGTAATGCCCCATGCCTTTCTTTGAGAGAGTCTAGTATGATTACACTCCTATTCAGGATATAGTATGTTATCATTGTTTCCTATGATAATAGATCAATAAAACGAGGTTTCGAAGCAAACAAAGTGAGGAAGTGAATAAGAAGTGAAGTGGTAAAGAGGTCGCATTAGAGAGAGCCTGAGTCCTTGTATCTAGGACTGATTATAGACTAGCTAAATGCAAATGCGAAGCTTAATGCCCAGCTCCAGGAAGATTGTTTTCCACTCTTTCCCTTGTCCGTGATCTCGGCTAGTAATTGATCTTTCCGTAACCGACCTTCCCTAATCATAATTGATTGATCTTCCAAGCCACACGCCTTCATCCATCCCAAGTTGATTAAGCAGTCCCAATGTGAATTGAATAACACTAACCCTTTGAATGTTTCAGTTGCTAATGGGGCAAGAATGAAAACTAGGGGTCACACACCTAGCTTAACAATGAGTCTGCAGAACTATCAGTGGGAGACGGCTTTTTACATATTACCAGTGACTGGGTGTGAAGCTTTGCTGGGAGCGGCTTGGCTAAGAACATTGGGAGACATTGTCTGGAACTTTGATAAAATGACAATGAGATTCGGAATTGGAGTACAAAGTTACAAGGCATTCTGCCGCATGAATGCTAAGTTAGTAAGCTGCAAAATCATGACAAAACTGCTCCATCAAGAAAGAGAAGCGCAGATTCCACCATTGAATCCTCCAACGCAGAACCAGTTCCTCCTGAGATACAAAAGTGACTCACTCAGTTCACTGATGTGTTTGCACCTCCTCAAACACAGCCTCCTGAGAAAACTCATGATCACAGAATTCTTTTGGCACCAGGTACTGAACCAATAAGTGTAAGACCATATAGGTACCCGCATTTCCAAAAGACTGAGATTGGGAAGGTTGTGGGGGAATTGCTTGATAGTGGGGTCATAAGGCCTCACCTTCGGCCCCTCTCCTTGTCAGTCGAGCTTCTTTGCCCCTTTTTCTTTCCAATGTTGCTTGTTAAGAAGAAAGCTGGATCTTGGAGAATGTGTGTGTATTACAGGGCCCTAAATGAAGTTACAGTCAAAGAGAAATATCCTGATTGATGAGCTCTTGGATGGGGCAGTAATCTTTACCAAGTTGGACCTTAGGTCTGGTTATCACCAAATCTGATGATATAAGCAAGACTAGGACACATGATGTTTATGGTTATGCCATTTGGACTAACCAATGCACACCTTCGGTGCCTTCCAGTCTCTCATGAATGACATATTGGATTATATAAGACAATTTGTATTGGTCTTTTTTAATGATATCTTAATATACAGCTCGTGTATGGTTGAAACATTTTTCTCAGGTCTTTGCTAGACAAATGAGCAAATGCAGGGAAGTCCAAGTGCAGAATATTTGGGGCATGTCATTACAGCTAAAGGGGTTGCAGTAGACCCAAGTAAGATTGAATGCATTAAGCATTGGCCCAAACCGGGTTTAAGAGGATTTTTGGGGTACTACAGGAAGTTTGTGAGGAACTTTGGAATTATTGCTAAGCGAAATGTTGAAGAAAGATTAAATGGACACCAGAATCTGAGAAAGCTTTTGAGGTGCTGAACGAAGTGAAGCGGGAGACTACTACACCTGTGTTAGCTTTACCTGACTTTACTCAAGAGTTTACTGTGGAATGTGATGTATCAGGCATAGGGGTGGGAGCTGCGTTATCAGGGTCACCCCATAGCTTTCTTAAGCAAGACATTGGCTCAGAGACACTTAGCTTTATCAGTATATGATAAAGAAATGCTAGCTGTTGTGTATGCACGGAGGCCATACTTGTTGGGGCACCATTTTAAGATTTTAACTGATCATAGAACTATACAGCACTTTTTGGGGTTGGGGGAGAGAATTACTACTTCTGTGGTTATTGAAATTGGGTATGATTATACCATTTCTTACAGGTCTGGATCTCACAATGCTGTACCAGATGCTTTATCAAGGCAAGCTGAGCTCAAAGCTATCATGGGAGAACCAGTATTCCAGTATGTACAAGACATAAAACAAGCATGCTACTCAGATGCAGACACCATCATAGAGGAGCTCCAAAGAGGTCAGTGTAGTAGAAAAGGGTATTCTTTGATTTGATTAATGATGTGTTGCATTACAAAGATAGATTATATGTGCCTAATGATTGGAGAAAGAAATTATTGGATGAGTTGCACACTTTCAGTGCCTGTTGGTGGTCATTTTGGGTGTTTGAGGACTTACAAGAGGATACCCAGAAGCCCGGAATTAATAAATTTGTGATGAAAGCAGCAAGGAGTGATTTCCAACTTGATGTGTCCATCGATAATGGAATCTTTCTCTCCGCAGTTGAGGACAAAAAGACGGGGTTTCATGCAAGTTGCACGATTGAAATGGACGTCTAGGAAGGAAAAAGTAATGTAGGCCAAAAATCCCGAGAAAGATAGATAACAGGAGGAATGCTTACCGATTAGTAGATTAGAAGCATAGTCCTTAGCTTTTAGAAGCTAAGCAAGTCAACATATTGACCTAACCCTTCTCTTCTTCCCTCCGATTTAGATCTCCTCTCTTCCTATTCTTGATAGGAAGAGTCATTGCTATAACTGAAATCAATTTATGATGGCGACTCCTACTTTTTTCTTCAAGCAAGGTTTAGGCTTTTCGTAAGCATTTAAGAAAGCAGCAAATCCTTCTCACGAACTAGACAAAGAAGAGAGAATCGTCCGCTTTCAAGGTAACTGGTTATTGGCGGCTGATTACCAGTGTGACATGGATCTTCCCTCTATCTCTGAGGTGCGGTTAGGTTCTGGAGTCGGATCGGGCCCCGCAGTGGGCTTGGCCTCTGTAACGAATCTAGCCACTTCTCTCAGCTGGTAGCAAGTCCTAGAAGAGGGGCCTCTGCGAGGATGCCCCCTTACCCTTACATGTCATCTTCCCAAAAATAGGTCTTTGTTCTGGGACCCGACCTTGATTCGATCTTCCCCCAAGAGTCTGTATTGCGCAACTCCTCAATCGGAAGCTGTCGTAACGCCGAGAAATGGTAATAGTATGCGTTCTTTCTTTATTCATACATTGATTTCGAGATGCTTTGAATAGTAAGAAGTCAGTCAACTGGAAGTAGCATGATATAATTGTAGTCTTCGCTTGTTAGGCATATAGCTAGTCTTCTTTCTGAGCGAATGCTTACCTCAGGGCATCTCGTATAAGTCCTATGGTGATAAAGCTATTCTATTCTTTGGTGTGAAAGAAAGACGTTGAAGAGGCATGGATGAAATTCCCATGAGGAAGAATCAGCGGAGCGGCTTTTCTGTATGGATCGACGTCTGGCCCCCCATTTCTCGTGTTTTTTGGCTTAACATTTATAGATTCGCTATGAAACTGACAGAGATGTAAAGGCGGAAGCCTTATGGTGCTCTTTGACGGCAAGGATGCTTTCACTTGCACGCGGCAACCCGTATTCCGTATTCCTGTTGAAACAAATCTATTCTTCCAGAACCTGTTGGAAAAGCTCACTACTTCGTAGCCTTTAATGCGCCCTACCGGAGATTTCTACCAACGCGATTTTTTCTAATAAACGCCTGTCCAATTCAAAAAAGTTTATCTCACCCAGCAGCTATTTCTTACTTTCCCTTTTCCACTCTATGGTGGAGTCGACTTTTCTGCTCCTTCGGAGCCGTCGGTGCCTAGCGAGAAAATGAATCAACGCAATTTTGGCTAATAAGAAGGGGTCGAGTTCTGAAAAAGTGAGTCAGCCCTATAGTGCGAAATGGCTCTTTTTTGTGCTTTCGAGACCGGAATGCGCTCGTAATGACCGATCCTCCATCTTCCATAACCGGAAGGAAGAGAAATGAGGTGTTGATAGCAGACTTGTGGAGGTGGTAGTGAGATTGCATGAAGGAGCAAGCAAATTACAACCAAATAGGATATCGGGATGGCAGCGGAGACCGGCCATAGTGGGTCTCCTAAATCGGGTCTTTCACAATCAAGTGATAGATAGAACTGCTATGAAGCTACTTATGTAGTAGATCACGCCGAAGAAATATACTGATATAGAGCTCTCCTCGGTCCGAACCCATGTCTCCAATCTAATTAGAACTCCGGAGTAAGCTGCTACTCTTTCATTCGCCCCAAAAGGGGCTCATTTCACTATCTTTTACACAGCGGAGGCTGTATACAGCTACAACAGAACAGAATTCGGCACCCGGGAGAGGGACGATCTCCAGAGATTCTTGTCTCATTCTATTTCCTCGTAGAAATCGTTTTTTCTTTTCATTGATTTGTGAATCTCAAGCCAATGGCTACGCAGTAGAGGCGGAGAGCCAGGGGTCTTGAAATTACATATATGAGAAAGTTCACCTTTTTTTGGATTGGTATTTTCGGTATGAAATGTCTAGGTGTAATCGCACCTTTTAGAGACTCCCATTTTAGTAGCTATCGAGGTGCCAATCATTGGTGTGTCAACCCGAGCGGAATGGCGTATTTATTCCTTGAATGTTACCACGCTCTTTGACACGAGGCCTATTAGTGAACTATCTCTCCGGAAAGATAGAAAGATTCTTGTTATTGCGCTAAATGAAATGCATGCATTAAGATACCAAGGCTTCCATAGATTCAATTGTGAGTATGAATAATGAAGTGTGACGAGAATTCTCAAATCGGGATGTTCGAGCGAGAGACGACTACTCCTCCTTCGTCGGAGCCCCGCTTCGTTCAGAACCCAACAGTTGAGCAAGTTACCTACCTTGTGATCAACAAACCCAAGGCTTTCTTTTTTCCTAACATGCTTTGTGTGTAAGTGTCAAAAGTGCCTTTCCTCTTAAGCCGAAAATCAGTGAAGCGGATCCCAGTCATTTTGATTAAAAGGATAGAACCCGCGGTCAAGCTACTTTCTTTCAGAACCTTCTTCTTTATGTCATACTTTGCCAGGCATTCTTTATTTAACTTTCTTTCAGAACCTCATATACCGATTTCAATCGAGAGTCATGGTCAAATGGAATTTGTCCCTAAAAGCTAGAAATAGTGTATAAGCCCAAGGGATAAAGCCTAACATCCAGTAACCACAGCCTCTCCAGTATTAGAAGAGGCTAGACTACCACTTGTTCCATTCTGAACAGAAGAACTCTCAACAGAGATCATACCTTGCTCCAAAGCTGGATCCATTTTCATCCGCATCATCAACCACCAGATTAGCAAGGTTATGAAATAAATAGGATTTTTTTTCGGAATCAACAACTACAGGATCTGGGGCTTTTGGAGGGATGGCAGAGATCCCGGGATGGAAGCTAAATCCGTTAGGATCATCAGAACGCATCGAGACTTTTATCTCCAAAAAATCGTTGAATACCTAAGTTCTGCACGCATTGCAGACGACAAGGTCATGCCCGTCACGAATGCAAAGTGGCGAATAAGGAACCTGGTGTCAACCCGTCACCGAGAATGGCCTATGTTCCAAGAACCAATGCTACCAATACGGTTAGCACCTACCACTGAAACGATTCCTACTGCTGATAATGATGCGGCTACTGTTCAAAATGCACCTGCTGAGGTGAATGCTGGTGTGGCTGAAAGAATTCGTTGACTTTTTTGAGTCCAGCTCCCGTAGTGGAACCTTTCTTTCCCAGAGCCCTGTCCGCCCTTCTTTCTCCTCTCTGCTTGGCTTTGGGGTAGGGACGAGCTGGAGTAAGCCCTTGGTGGTGACCACTTTCCTGCAGCTGGCGTGCTCCTGTTGTTCTAAGGCTCCATAAAATGGCTTCTATCGTACGTGAGATCAACGGCCGGTCGAGCAGCTACGTGGATTGGGAGCAGTAGCGTAGGGGTTTTGTGCAAAGGCCTATAATATATAGGAAGTTCAAACGCCTCAGACCCATCTACTTGCCCTGACCAGTGAACTCCAGCAGAGACGCAACCAAACATACTGGAGGGGCAAACACACTCGTCTTACTCCGGGTCAAATTCTTTACTTATCGCCAAGATAGAAACCTAGGAGCAGCCCATCTAATACATTCTAACCTGTCCTTGCTTGGTATAAACCTAGCAAGAGGGAAGACTTTAAGACGATAGAACATCGTCTGCATCTATCGTCTGCAACTGATGAAACTACCCGGTCAACCTCGCTACTTATGGCTTTCAATCTCGATCCTGAAGGTATGCCGCTGAAGTGATGCGGTTATGCATCTGGCCCTGCTACCGATGGATCAACATATGCTGCCTATAATGCCACTAGCGCTGCTGGTGGATATGCCACTGATGTGGCTGGCTCTTCACCGGGTACTGGATATGCTAAAGGTATGGATCAATATATGACACACCTGGCTTAGATGCTGCTGGGTTTCGATATCCAACCGGATAGGCAACTAGGTATGTTACTGGGTATTACGCTGTTGGTTGAAATGAATCACTCGGTTATGCCGGTCCTATACCTCTAGGTGTAGATCTTTCATAACCTGGGTGCCCAACCTCCCCCAAGGTCTCATTAGAAGCGGTTAGTCCTCCGAACCGAAAGTCAAGCACGTTGTGGAGCAATTCGGGGCTTCCACTATCTTCACTTTCCTCATTCATGTCAGATAAGTTTTCTGCCGCTGACTCAACATGGTAGCTCTTCTTTCCTAGTAGCTCGGTTCTTAGGTGGCTTCCTATCCTATTAGCTATTAGCTCGTAGCTCTCTTCTTGTAGCTAGGTAGCTAGTGGTTAGGTTGTTATAGAGGAGCAGACGAGAAGACGATATGACGATAGTCTTCGTCTTGTTTATCGTCTTCCCTTATGAGTGGAATCGCTCTTTTTTCATTCAAAATACGGGGTTTCGTCGAATTGTTCCAATTTTACATAGGTCCGTAGGGCAGAATTCGACTTTAAGCCAAAAACACGGGGTTTATTAAAAAGGTGCGTTTTCTTTCTCCTGTTTATTATTATTAGTGAAAATGGGTTTCATGCAAAATCCCCGGGAAAACGGAACTGTGCGACTTTCGCGGACCTGTTTATGAGGGAAAAAGGAAGTTCCATTCAAATTCCCGGGAAAATAAAACTTTGATCGTTCAGATCTGACCCTCGTATAGCTAAGTCATCTAAAAGGACTGCTACCAAGTCCAGTACTTCCTGCTATAGCTAAGCCAGTGGCTTTCCCAAATGATGTGAATGAAGACTTCGCTAACCAGTGCGTTCAATAGCGTGCCACCTTATGGTTCGGTTCTTTTTGTATAAAGAAACTCCTCTTTCTGCGGCTTCTTCCGCTCTTGACCTGGCCAGGTTCCTCCTAGCTCATTTCTTCTTGCCGGGTTCTTCCTAGCTCTTAGTTCAGGCCGTAATTGTAAATATAGAACCAAACCCGTATTTGGAGTTGCTCGAGCTGAGTCTTCTGTTCTTTCTTCTTCTTTCTATTTCGTTTCAGCTAGTATGATCCTCTTCTGCTAGTGTCATTTGAGTAGCAACTAGGCGTCGCCTATATATACAGCAAGGCTCAGTGTAGCTAGAGTTGACCGAATCGTGGGGTCTGCGCCAAGTAAGAAAGATCTTCTCCCTCCCTTCTTTCCTATTCTAATCTCTGGTTTTCCGGAAAGCCCCTCTTATCATTCTTTTTCCAGCAGTGGTAGCTAAGTCTATCTCCTACCTATGTGAGAAGAGTAAGCAAGCTACCTTGGACTGAGCCTCAGGCTAGTTCAGTTTCGGCTCCTAGGTCTATGTGTAGAGAAAGGCGCTCAGTAGTTACGTCAGCTATTGGTTCGCGCAAGTAGTTCCCCTCCGGCTAGTTCATCCAGGTAAGCAACGTCTACTGCACGGGGAGTGGTGAGGGCGAGGTATAAAGCCAAAAGAAGTTGGAGTTCCCCGCCGGCCCCTCTTCAATACAAAATTCTGAATCGGACTCGGGTAGTTGGCGAAAGTACCTCACTTTATCATCAGAGATAGAAGTAAATCAGACTCCTGGGCGTCAAGCTCCACCGCTGCCCATCGAATCAGGGACTGTGCCGCCCGCCAATGCAGTCGCCTTCTCTGAAGCTGGGCCGTCCCAAGTAGCCCCACCGGCCCCCTCTTCAACCCCATCAAACTCATCCACGTGGATTGAAAGATGGCTTTATCCAGAGGTGGCCCCAAACGAGGGGGGGCAACCGCAAGATCGAATTGGCACTCGGGAATGAAGAAGCCGAAATCCTCCTTTCCAAAAAAAAGAGTTTTAGATTGTCCTAAGCAACCTGTGGTCACCTCAAATCCTTGTAATAGTTGGAGATCTTCTTTGCCCGATAGCTGAGATCTCGCCAAGCATAGCCTATTTAGTTCTAGCATCGGAAGAGCAAGGAAGACTCAAAATATGATGAAAGATATATTCAAGGAGAATGGAGCACTCGTGTTAGCCGAAGGAGTAGGAAGCGCCAACGACGATTGATTGCTATGCAGGCGGCCCTTGAGACGAGGTTATATCAAAAAGAATAAGCATCGTCAGAACGATCCGAAGAAAGTAGGCAGGGGGCAAAGAAAGAGCAAAGGAAAGGCAACTCAATCTCGGTTGAATCAGCCGAAATGAAAAAGGAGGTTTGCTTTGTTTGGGCTTGCGCTTGCCAACTTAAGTGAGAACGTGGAATGTTTCACAGGTTTAATGGGATCCCCTAAATCTCTTAATGCAGGTAATTGAAGGGGGTCCTACCAAGAACATTCCAAAAAACCTCCTAAAGCCAAGGCCCGATGAGAAAGGCGAAACCTGTTCCCAACAGACTTGAAAGTGAAAGTTAGATGACCAGAAAAGGAAAGGGATGTCCGGCAGATGAGAGGCAACTCCTTTGCCTACTCTGCCAAATAAAGCCGACTCTATCTCAGCGAGAATGACGATGACTTTGTCTTCAAAAAAGAGAAGGTTGGCATTATCTTTGCCCATGCCTTAAGGGCTGGACTAGAACTTCCCCCAATCACCGTCCCTGAACAGGCAGACATGACGGACAATCTAAATTACTGCCCTTACCACAGACGTCTGGGTCACACTCTCGAGATCTGCTACACTTTGAAGTCGTGGATCCGGAACAAAATAAATCAGGGGAACATTATCCTTGCTCCAAATTTCTACAAGGATCCTTCACGAACAGAGGACCCAGCACCTGTAACATAGTAGGCTTAGGGAGCAACTCAGATGAAGAGCTTAACTTCCCACAATAAGAAGAAAAGCCTAAGGTGGTAGACCAGATGCAACTCAGAAAAGGGAAGACACTACCCGAACGTCAACCCCCAGTAGCCAAGGACAAAGGAAAAGAGAAGCGGATTGAGATTGAAGAGGATGCCATCTCTCGGCTCTTCGGGATGGCTCCTCTGGAGGGTCGTATCTGTCTGAAAGATCGGACAACATATATTACTCACTCTATGTTTGTTCATCCGCCAATTTCCTCCTGCTGGAACGATGTCACTTATGGGAGGCCAGTGACAGGATAGAACTATCTTTATGATATCCCAAGTGCCCTCACATAATTAATGAATTACGCATATCGATGTACTGTGGGTTGCTGGCCCAGCTCAACGCTATGGTCAAATCCAGGTTGCTGCCTTTATATCTGCCCCACGCCGCTCTGTTCCGCCAAGCGGTAAGGATCTCGCCCGAAAGTGATGTGCTTACAAATGAAACCTTGCCAGTAGTTCATCAAACTTCCCGAGCTCACGAACAGGTCTCTTGCCCTACCGTATGGCAAAGGTACCAAACTACTAGATTGGCCCTGTACAGCCATTTTAGTCTTTTTTTAGCGCGAATCGAATCTTGTTAAGCGTTAGATAAATTCCGGTCTTAAGCAGCCAATTATTCCTGGTATAGTCGTAAATCAGTTGGATTACCATTCTCCATTATTAGTTCTGGGGTGAAGGTAGTTTACTTGCTTAGTGTGAAACGCTAAGGATTTTGATCAGATTTATCTCTAGTGAGATGATTCACCGTAGTCTCACTAAAACTCTCCAATCGCCATTAGCAAGTGTGGCCAGACGCTCTGCTATAAAACAAAATTTTTTTTGTCTAAGTCTAAGTTTAGATATTAAAAGGGGTTCAGAAATCTTTACCTGTTTAGTCCAAAATACCACCAGCTCTTCTTTCCGGATGAATACAAATGAAACGATCGTGCCCTAAGTCCGAGTTTTTTCAGAAATCACCGTTATCTCTTTCTTACGCATGGCAGCAATACAATAAAAGAAAGAGGGTCCGCCCGCCCAGAGGAAGACCTTAATTTTGAACTAATATGAGAGTCTCCATTCTTGGCCATGCTGGCTATAATGGTAACGCGGTTATTTTCAACATGGGGATTCTCCACCGGGAATGGAGAGAGTTAGGAGAAGGGAAGGGCCTCATAGCTCCTTACTATAGGCGATTCAGGGAAACCCCCACCATTTTTTATCAAAATCTGACTAAGAAGTAAGGCCGCGGCTCCAATAGGGCACACGTCCATCAAATAAATAGCCGAAGGCCGTAAACGATCAAATAATGGCCTCGCGCTTGTTACAAGCCGAAGGAAAGGCAGCTCGGAGATTAGCAGAGGTTATGGAATCTGACCCAGCCACAACTCCAGCAAGAGTAGGCTCTGAAGAATGAAAAGACGTATGTATAAAGTATAAGTACTTATTTCCTATGGACGGTTGGAATCCGGTAATAAATAGGCGCATATCGGCCTTCTTTTAGTAGCGAATTTTTAGGTCATCCGGAAACTGGAAAGTCTCCTGTATCCAGTAAATCAGTGTTATCTCTATCTGTCGGAAAGGGGCCAACCCGGTCCTCTATTGCCTCTCCTGTCGCATCTGTGTAAACTGTCCGTTGCTTGCTTCTGGAGTGCAGAAACTGGAACTATCACATCAGTCGGATCTCCATTAGTTTTTAAGGTGCTTTCCGTAGTTTTCCTTTCTGAAAAGCATTCCCGGAACAAAGACTACTTTCTCACCGTGGCAACAACTGCAATCAGAGCCCGTACAAAAGTAACCCTTGCCGGCGGGGCAAAAGTCTTCTCAGAATCGATACCAAGAGTGAGTCTGAATTTCCCTCAATGGTGGTATTTCCGTCAGGAAGAGGTTTGAGCCCCTCTCTATCTGATAAGGTAATGAACGACGTCTTCCGCAAGACTGGCAATTCCTCAGACATGGCCTGCTGCCACTGAGGGATCCTTGCTGCCTCACTATAATTTTTCGGCTTCAAAGAAGAATGAACAACGGCAAGAAAAGCACTATGCTGGGTCAGACACAAACCATATGGGTGTCACAAATAAGAACAACGTACCTCAGGAAAGGACGAAAGGCCAACGGGCAACACCATCCAATCATCTTTTGATAATACATAGAATCTTCCAAACAATACTGCGGACAATCAGACGGAGCAGAATCTTTTTTCTGTTAATAAAGAAACTTCTCAGCACATACAGATTTCTGCTGATCCTTCAACCAGCACCCCTTCTCATGATTGCCGGTTAAGGGTTGATTCTTCTCATCAGGTAATAGTAGAAGCCATTGACCCATCTCCGGCTGCTAACAATTCCAATGTTGATAATTTTGGTATTCAGGCTATTATGCCTATTATCTCTCGGCCTGATCATGAACTCATAAACAAGATGGAGTCTCAAATATTCCTTGTTTGACTGAAATCCAAAGATGATGCTAACGTTCCAAAGGAACAAGCTGCTCAGACTAAGGGATACTTATCGGACTCTTTTCCTATGAGAGAAGCAACCACTTCTTTGCAGGAATTTTTTACCATGTGTAAGGTAGTTTACTCGCTTAGCGTTTCACGGGATGGATTTCATTAACACGGATAGACCAGAAATGGTCTTCGCAAGCATACCGCTTTCTGTTCAAGAATCGGTAGCGGTTTTAAGGGAGACTACCGCGCTCCACGATAAGCGCCTATCATCTCTATGCGAATTCTGACCTTAGCTTTTCGTCTTTGATTAGTATTAGCGAAAGCTCGCTCGACTTAATAATAGCTGTATTACTCGACTTGCTTACTAGCTGCAGTTCTTACTAATATATAAATTTAGTTAATTTAGAGTTCTAAACTGAGTACACTAGGAGAACAGTAGTTTCCTCTTTTCTCCTTTTTATGAACACGGAATGATCAGCATTGCTTCTCTGGAAACCCATCGATCTTCGTCATAACCAAACTTCATATCTCGAACCAAGCCCGAGGAGACTGCTTGAGACCATATATCGCCTTTTTTCACCTGAAAACTTTCCCTTCCTCCCCCTGAGCTCGAAAACCTGGTGGAGGTCTCCATGAAGAAAGGCCCTTTTGACATCGAGCTGATGCAGTGGCCAAGATCTGTTAGCTGCAACTGACAGAATGACTCGTATGGAATTGAGTTTAGTTTGGCCACAAGAGCAAACGTCTCGAGATAATCGATGCTATAGGTTTGTGTGAAACCTTTCGCCACAATACGAGCCCTCTCGATGGAGCCATCAGCTTTGTGTTTCAGGGACCCACCTGCAGCCAACCGTACGTTTGCCTCTTGGTAACGTGATCAGTTCCCAAGTGTCGTTCTTCTTTAGAGCCTCTATTTCTTCTATCAGAGCTTTCTTCCCTGATTGAGGGCTTCTTCAAAATTAGGAGGGTATCTTGGTGGAAGAAATCGCTGAAACGAAAGCTTTAAAGGAAAGTAGTTTACTTGCTTAGTGTTTGCGCTAAGGGATGAGCATTAAAAGCATTATATAGATATTTAATAGATTAGATCTTATCAGTCTTCTTGTGTAATAGTAACTCTCCCCCATCAATCGGTACTCGTTATTCTTATTTTGATTCCTTGACTTGATTTGTCCGATGAGAAATGCGAAACGAAAGAAGGATTCTCCTGCTGGGAATTATATCCTACTCTTTGCCCCCTTTCACAGATAATGGAGAGATGAATTGATCGATTCATCGGATCCTAGGTCGGGACTGACGGGGCTCGAACCCGCAGCTTCCGCCTTGACAGGGCGGTGCTCTGACCGATTGAACTACAATCCCAGGAAAATTAGGTATACAGCCTAAAAATTCTTATTATTTTTTCTCATTGGATTTCATTCGAACCTTTTTGTTTCGCCGTGTTGTAACAGAGACACGAATGATATACTATATTATTATTTATTATATAAATAATTATCATAAAAAATCTATAATTTAATATATTTATAAATGCAAATGCAGTAAACTCATAGTGGGCTAATTCATGAATTGAATCAAATGGACCTTTTTAACTAAGCGGTAGAGTCGCGCTCTTTAAACGCCCTAAGAAATAGGCGTAAGTCATCGGTTCCAATCAGATCCGAAAAATGAGAAATCAATCAAAAGTAAGTGCAGTGGATCTGAATTGAATCATGACTATATAAGCTATTCTGATATTAAGATTCGATATAGATGAAATCGTGGAAGCGGGCCTTTGATTTCCTTGGACCACGTAAGAATTCGTCGTCCGATTGAACCTTCTTGTTCCTGGATGCTCCATAGAAATCCATCGCTATTCCTTTTCTTCCACCGAGAAAGGTTCATTCCAAATCACAAGAAAAATTTCTCTCTTTTTTTTTCTTTTCGTTATGGTAATGCAATGCAAAAGAGGTCTCGGAAACCGGGTTTTTTCTGATGATGAAAAGAGCTTTTTTTATGTTATGTGAAATTGATGAAAACCCGATATTTAAAGGTCGGTAATGTTAGAAGACGACTGTCGGTATCTGATGGTAAGATACCTATGGTCGGTATATCTTTGAAAGCTCAGACGGAGAGAATAAACGGACTCTTCGGGGGCTACTTAAGGCACTTTAGTGCAAACCAGAATGGGGCTGTTGGATGTTGCTCAGTGCTGCTATAACTTAACAACCAAAAAGCTCTGCGTCGAACTTCAGCCCCTTTGAGTTGGCCACGGAGTAACAGCCTCTGACGCCCCACACCATTGCGGCAGGAGGGGGCTTGCCCATCAGCCTACTTTGCCAAGAGGTGGCAGGAGCGCAACGATCTAGCCCAAACCTACTTAGATGAAGCAGCAAGGCGTATGAAGGGAGCGACGACCCTTCTTGGAGATAACTCCAAAAGCCAAACCTAGCCCAACCTACTTAAACAACCCAATGGCTTGGCCCGGTCTGAAGGAAGAAGAAAGTAGACCTTGTAGAGAAGCGGATAGGAGGGGTAGCCTATAGACTCAAGCGATCGGCTCGGTGAAAACTCACCCCGTATTCCATGTGAGTCAGTTGACTTCGATTAGACCAGACCGCCCTAGGGAGGACCCACGAGGGCACCACCAGATGTTTTAGATAACCTTTTTAAAGAAGAAGTTGAGTATATCATAGCTGACCGCACCATGGGCTAGCCCGTACACCCACTGCACGAGTGGAATACTACTTAGTCAAGTAGAAGGGCCAACCTGAGAGCGAGGCAAAAGCTGGGAACGGGCTTAAACTTACGATTCGAAGACCAAGTCAGAGACTGCTGGGCGTCTCGCAGAGCGACCCTCAACGAGGACGTTGAGACTTTTCGAAAAAAAAAATGTTTTTTGGCTTAATCCGTCTTTACTAAAGATCAAGGAGTACACTTCTACTCCGGCTAATAAGGGAAGGCTTTTTTTCAAATCCAAGTTTTACTCTGATTAGATCCTTAGCGAAAGCGCTAAGTAAGCAAGCTACCTTATGTAATAAAAACCGAGGAAAAATAACGTCAAATAGAAACGAACAGGGTCTTACGGCACGATCACTATATCTTTTCTTTTTCTTTATCTCTCCTCTATAGAAAGAGAGGATGATACGTGGCGTGGTATACCTGATCATTTGGTCAACAAGACGTACGCAAGTTGACATAGCTCCATATATATGTTCTTTTGAGCTTGAATTCATAAATAGAATGAAATAATGGTGAGCCTAGTAGGGCGACGAACACGGCTCAAGGGTTTCTATACAAAGCCGTTCTCTTCTTCACTCAAGGGGGCAATGCACTCTTTGAATGGTACTTTATTCATAAAGAATGAATCTTTTTTTTAGAAGTTATACGGACTTTATAAAAGTAAATGCCACGCTCCGCGTGTCACGAGATATGGGGCGTTCTAATCGAAGGGTCATACTTCTCGTCTCGGTCCTATTAGGGTAAGGCCAATGCACCAGCCAGCCGGTGTGGTGGCGAACACGATGTGCTGTAAGCTAAGCTGTTCACCTTGTAGACGGAGGAGATATAGAAAGTGTGCCGCGCGTGATTCATAAGATTATATAGTAACACCAGTATATTATTTTATTTCACTTAGCCTGCCTCTCCCATGATTTTGCGGACCAACCAACCCCTCGCGAGTCTCTCTGCATTTTGGGAGCAGAGCATGCAAAATCGAGCAATGGATCTTAGAAGAATTCAATTTTGAACGGCATGACTCTTTCTATTTTTGCGCCGGCATTTGAGTTGTCTCCCCTCCTCTTTCAATCGACACACTCCACACAGATAGCTCCCGTGGCCCCGGCTTCTGCCTCTATCAGGCGGCGACAGCCCCTACCTTCCCATACCACGCTTCCCCAAGAACCCTTTTTCAGGATTCGGCAGGCCCGTAAAAAAGAATTGGGATACTTCCCCCAAAAAACCAAGGGAGGCGGCAGCCCCCACCTCCGCAGCCGCAGCATGGGGGAGCGGCTCCTTAATCCGCACTACAACCAATAAAAATGTTCTCCAGATTGATATATGATGCTAAATCGAGA